TATGGACGAAGACATGGTCTCTCTAGATCCCATTGAATGGGATTCATCTTTATTTGATGAAGAGGACGAAAAAGATCGTCTTGATTCATCTTCATTTGATGAAGAGGACAAACCTTATAAAGATCCTTTTGGTTTTGATTCATCTTCATTTGATGAAGAGGACGAAAAAGATCGTCTTGATTCATCTTCATTTGATGAAGATGAATTTGAGGAAGAGGACGAACCTTATAAAGATCCTTTTGATTTTGATAAGGATCCTTTTGATTTTGATTCATCTTCATTTGATGAAGAGGACAAAAAAGATCGTTTTGATTCAGATGAATCAAATGAAGATGAATCAAATGAAGATGAATTTGAGGAAGAGGACGAACCTTATAAAGATCGTCTTGATTCTTATCAAACAAAGACGGGATTACCCGAGGCTGTTCAAACAGGCATAGGCGAACTAAATGGCATTCCCGTAGCAGTTGGGGTTATGGATTTTGAGTTTATAGGGGGCAGTATGGGATCCGTAGTCGGGGAAAAAATCACCCGTTTGATTGAATACGCTACCAATCAATTTCTACCTCTTATTATAGTGTGTGCTTCGGGGGGGGCGCGTATGCAAGAAGGAAGTGTGAGCTTGATGCAAATGGCTAAAATCTCGTCTGCTTTATATGATTATCAATCAAATAAAAAGTTGTTTTATGTATCAATCCTTGCATCTCCTACTACTGGTGGGGTGACGGCCAGTTTTGGTATGTTGGGTGATATCATTATTGCCGAACCCAATGCTTACATTGCATTTGCGGGTAAAAGAGTAATTGAAGAACTGTTGAAAATAACAGTACCCGAAGGTTTGCAAGAGACTGAAAATTTATTTGATAAGGGAGCATTCGACCTAATCGTACCACGTAATCTTTTAAAAAGTGTTCTGACTGAGTTATTTAAGCTCCACGGTTTCTTTCCTTTGACTAAAAATTAAAAAAAAAACCAAATAGAGTGCTAAGTTCAATTATTTTTATTTGTAGCAAAGGAGTAGTTAGTTTATTCGGAATTAAAGGAAATAGGAATTTTGTTTGGTGATCTAAGTATCTATATATCTATATCTAAGTGAGGATATAGATATATAGATACTTATATCTATACTAAGTATTGAACTAAGTATTGAATTATGAATTAATAGTTATAGTTAAATAATAATGAAAATTCTTAATTATAATTATTATAAGATATCTTTTTTTATAAATAATAATAACAGGTACGAACAATAAATCGAGGTACCCATTCTATGAACCTTCCTGCTTTTTTTGTGCCTTTAGTAGGCATAGTATTTCCGGCAATTGCAATGGCTTCTTTATATCTTCATGTTCAAGAAAACAAGATTGTTTAGACCTGATGGACCCCCTCTCTTCTATTTTTTTTTTTCAAAAACTTAGACTTGCATCATAACTAATAGAGATATCTATTTAGCGAAATATGAGATAACATGTGATTTCTGCCGAACATAAAGACCTAAGGTAAAGGACTCTTATACCTGTAGAAACATAATAATATATGGGTAAATAAATTCTAGCCGTTTTCAAATCGACCAGGATCGCTAGATGGCTGAAATAAAAAGTCCTCGGATCTATATGTATAGTGGGATCATATGAAGGGTATGTTATTATTTTAGTTTAGATTAGATCTAAGTAATTTGATGAATTACTCCTAAAGGTTCACATCAAACTAGTGCTAGTTGATGAGAGTTACTTCGGAAACAAAACAAAAAAGATAAAGTCAAATAAATTGGAGGGTTTCCCTCAATTCTAATAAAATACAATCGGATCCAGTATGGATTGGCGATCAGAACATATACGGATAGAACTTATAACGGAGTCTCGAAAATTAAGTAATTTCTGCTGGGCCTTTATCCTTTTTTTAGGTTCATTAGGATTCTTATTGGTTGGAACTTCCAGTTATCTTGGTAGAAATTTGATATCTTTTTTTCCGTCTGAGCAAATCATTTTTTTTCCACAAGGTATCGTGATGTCTTTCTACGGAATCGCGGGTCTCTTTATTAGTTCCTATTTGTGGTGCACAATTTTCTGGAATGTAGGCAGCGGTTATGATCGATTCGATAGAAAGGAAGGCATAGTGTGCATTTTTCGGTGGGGATTTCCTGGAAAAAATCGTCGCATATTCCTACGATTCCTTATAAAAGATATTCAGTTCATTAGAATAGAAGTTAAAGAGGGTATTTATACCCGTCGTGTCCTTTATATGGACATCCGGGGCCAGGGGAACATTCCCTTAACTCGTACTGATGAGAATTTGACTACACGAGAAATTGTAGAAAAAGCTGCTGAATTGTCCTATTTCTTGCGTGTACCAATTGATTTGAAACAAAATGGTAAATGGGTGCTTTGAGGGAAAAATGCAAGAATCCTCTTTTTTTCTATAACATAAACTAAGTGAAGTTTCATCAGAAGGGTCATTCGAGCGAAAGCGGGCGGAACAACTACAAAACGAAATTCTTTATTTTTGTCACTCGACGTTTTATTTTCTCCTTTCTTTTGTGTTCCTTAATAACCAACAGAAAAATAACAATTAGATTTCTTAATAATGATAATTAGCCAATTTCTGGCTTGTTTTGCTACTTTGAGTATTGCAATATCTTTCCCTCAATTATTCTACTATTCCTGTCTGTGGGCAATCAGTGAATTTTTTTTTTGCAATATTGGATATTGTGGATTCTTTCGTCTCAAAATTGGATTAATATTCATTACTTAAAGCGTTTCTTTCAGTCATTCATTGAAAGTGAAAGGAGAGAGTTGTTTCGAATTTGTCCAATTGAGATATCGGGAAACTTTATTTTTTTAGTATTTCTTCATTCGAAATGGATTGATTTGTAGTCGATTTCTCTAGTCTTTCGAGATTGAAAGACTAATCAAAAAATCACAAAAAAAATAGATTGATAGGTTCCATACCTTGTATAGAACTCATGCGTGAAAGAAGGATTCGATCACATAGAGTCGATGAATGAGGTGGGTTGATTAACAATTCACAGATTAAAAAATGGCAAAAAAGAAAGCATCCACTCCTCTTGTATCTATAGTATTTTTTCCTTGGTGGCTTTCTCTCTCATTTAAAAAAAGTCTGGAATCTTGGGTTACTAATTGGTGGAATGCCGGGCAATCCGAAATTTTTTTGAATGATATTCAAGAAAGGGGTATTCTAGAAAAATTCATAGAATTAGAGGAACTCCTCGCCTTGGACGAAATGATCGAAGAATACTCGGAGACACGTCTACACAAGCTTACTCTAGGAATACAAAAAGAAACGATCCAATTAATCAAGATACACAACGAAGATCGTATCCATACGATTTTTCACTTCTCAATAAATATAATCTGTTTTGTTATTCTCAGTGGTTATTATATTTTGGGTAATGAAGAACTTGGTATTCTTAACTCTTGGGCCCAGGAATTCCTATATAACCTAAGCGACACAGTCAAAGCTTTTTGTATTCTTTTATTAACCGATTTTTGTACCGGATTCCATTCACCCCACGGTTGGGAATTACTGATTGGCTCTGTCTACAAAGATTTTGGATTTGTTCAGAATGATCAAATCATATCGGGTCTTGTTTCAATTTGTCCAGTCATTCTTGATACAGTTTTTAAATATTGGATTTTCCGTTATTTAAATCGCGTATCTCCGTCACTTGTAATTATTTATCATTCCTTGTAGTTATTTATCATTCAATGAATGACTGATAACAGATCCACTCATATTAATCTAATCCAATTCGAAGGTTTGCAACTTTGTAGTTGTACATAAACAAAGCGTTGAAAATTTATGCTTTCTATTTTTACCCATCTTCAGGATTCATCCTATATTAGTCCAGTAACCAGTAAATTTTTATTATTCCAGTAACTAACAGAATCGTGGATAGGGAACTATACTAGCGACTTACCCCACCTATTGTAGAAATTTTGGTATCAACAATTGAACCATGGAAACTATAAATACTTTTTCTTGGATAAAGGAACAGATTACTCGATCTATTTCCGTATCGCTCATGATATATATCATAACTCAGACGGCCATTTCAAATGCATATCCCATTTTTGCACAGCAGGGTTATGAAAATCCACGAGAAGCGACGGGGCGTATTGTATGTGCCAATTGTCATTTAGCTAACAAGCCCGTGGATATTGAGGTACCGCAAGCGGTACTTCCTGATACTGTATTTGAAGCGGTTGTTCGAATTCCTTATGATATGCAACTGAAACAAGTTCTTGCTAATGGTAAAAAGGGGGGTTTGAATGTAGGGGCTGTTCTTATTTTACCGGAAGGTTTTGAATTAGCTCCCCCCGATCGTATTTCTCCCGAGATGAAGGAAAAAATAGGAAATTTGTCTTTTCAGAGCTATCGCCCTAATAAAAAAAATATTCTTGTAATAGGCCCTGTCCCCGGTCAGAAATATAGTGAAATTTCCTTTCCTATTCTTTCCCCTGACCCCGCTACTAAGAAAGATGTTCACTTCTTAAAATATCCTATATACGTAGGCGGGAACAGGGGAAGGGGTCAGATTTATCCTGACGGGAGCAAGAGTAACAATACAGTTTATAATGCTACAGCAGCGGGTATAGTAAGCAAAATCATACGAAAAGAAAAGAAGGGGGGATATGAAATAATCATAACAGACCCGGATGGACGTCAAGTGGTTGATATTATCCCCCCAGGACCAGAACTTCTTATTTCAGAGGGTGAATCCGTGAAATTTGATCAACCATTAACGAGTAATCCTAATGTGGGCGGATTTGGTCAGGGGGATACGGAAATAGTACTTCAAGATCCATTACGTGTCCAAGGCCTTTTATTCTTCTTGGCATCCGTTATTTTGGCACAAATCTTTTTGGTTCTTAAAAAGAAACAGTTCGAGAAGGTTCAATTGGCTGAAATGAATTTCTAGACTTGCGGATTTATTGACATCAAGTTTGTAAAAGGGATTTTTCGTCTTACCAGCCTTCGGC